CCCTAAATAGGGTTAGGGTCTTTCACAAGAAAAAGGGTCAAAAATGAGGAAATGGGGGTAAGCCGGATTTATGGCGACTGTCCAAGAATTTCAGTGTGCGAATCGAGGATTCATACTCTAAACCTTATTTGATTTTATCAATTGTTAGAATTTTTTCTCGAAGAAACGTGCATTTTCTAGGATATTATTATTAAGGATCTTATCGAAAACTTACAGCAGCTTGCCAAACAAAAGCTAAGAGAAAAAAAAACAGAGGTATGACTGGCATAACATCTACGATTGGATTCAAAAAAGCATAGGCTTCGGGCAATTTGCCGAACAAAAAACTACTCGAATAAAGGGCAGAATTAATACAGATCAAACTAAGGATATTAAGCATAACAGACATTTTGTTCTTCGAGATAATTGCATTTTGATTGAATTTTTGATATAAGGAAAAAGGAAGTAAGTAAGGTAAACAAAAAATCCTTCTTTTCCTTTGAACCGACCCAATCAAAAACCCTCCAATTCTCAAAGGAGAATAGAAGAAATCATACTTTCATACAATATCTTAATTGAATTCTATGTAATGATCAATAAATTAAGTTGAATTCTATATCTATATGTATCAAAATCCTAGTACCGACTTATTCTATAGATATATAGATCTTTGGACTAGAGTTGACAAACAACCAATACTAATATTATTGTTTTTTGGTGTAGATTAGAAATTAAAATGGGGCGTCGCCAAGTGGTAAGGCAACGGGTTTTGGTCCCGCTATTCGGAGGTTCGAATCCTTCCGTCCCAGCGCATATCCATTTTTTTATGCTACATCTTTGTCATAGAAAATAGAAAGAAGTAGGGGAGTGAATAGGAGTTAATCCATAAATATCTGTGTCTGTTTGAATCTCATTAACAAATGATCAAGTTACATACTCATATATAAATATGATATGGGACCCATATTTTTTCTTTGAATCTTATTTTATTTAGGTATTTCGTCTTTGGCTCTAATGAAAAATTGGAAATCTATGTAACGATTGAGGCAGGGGTTATTTATCCCATTCCCCCCTTTTTATTATTATCAGAAGAGTCGATTCTGGAAAGATTACCCAACCCCATGTTAAACAAAATACATATCAAATATATAATATAATATTAATATAAAATGAATAAATGTTTAGCTTATATGGTATGTATTGTTCTATTTCAATGCCAAAAATTTTTTGGTTTTTGTGAAAAAGATTTGTAATCCTTAAATTCTATAAATTCTATATTATAGAATATCTATAACAATGACAACTGTTTAGTCTATCTGATAGATACGAAAACCCTTCCTTTTTTTTTTCTATTTTTAGTTTCGTAATTTTTTCAGATGAAAAGAATAAAGATTCAAATCTTAACTTACATCATTTTTTTATACATCTCATAAAAAAAATAGGATTTATTTCTTCTTTTCTTTGATCTATTTATCTATTCTATTTTTAAATTTTAAATTTAAATCAGTGATGAGTTAATTCAGATTTATAAATAATGATGTCTAAATAGGAAACTTTTAGAATTTTTATTAGAAATATTTTTAATGATTCCTTGTAAGTGGAATCTTTGAAAAAGTAAGAAATCCTCCAATCTATCCCATTGAGTCGTTTGAAGATAGAGATTTTCAAAGTTATTTTAAAAAGTTATTTGTTTATATATTTCTATTTCTGTCTATTATCTATAATATTATTTATGTATGTTCAAAATGCTGTCTTGCTAAGACTTTTTCAGAAAAATAGCTGCACATATCATATATAGAAAAAAAGTCTAGATTACGATGTCTATGGATAGCTGAACCAATGACTATTCATGATTCCATAATTGAATCAATTCCATACCGGTTCAAAATTAGAGGAATGTTATGGTAAAACTTCGTTTGAAACGATGTGGTAGAAAGCAACGTGCGACTTGAAGGACACGATCCGTTGTGGATTTTTCCATCCACCATTTTCAATTTGTCTAGGAATGAGGGTGCTCTTGGCTCGACATTGTTTGTTCTGTTACACTTGAACCCTTCATTTTTTGTTGGGTTGTAAATAGTCCACGATGGAGCTCGAGTAGAAAGGATTAATTCATTTCTCAAGGGCAAGGATCTAGGGTTAATGTCAATCAATTGGAACAACTTCGTAAATGTATTTTCCAAAATATAGAAATCGAAAGGATTCAATTCGAACTAGTTTCTAATTCAAAAACAAAACTTCTTAGCATTGATCAAACTTTTTCGATACAAAGTGTATCACGCGGGAATCAACTGTCCATAGGATTCTTTGATAGAAAGAAATCAAAAAAGGGTTTGTTTTTGCCATTTTGAAAGGATTAAGAAACACCGAAGTAATGTCTAAACCCAATGATTTAAAATTAAAATAAGGATAAAGGATCTAAAAACAAGGAAACACCATTTTAATTGTCTCGATAGTTTTAATAACTGGATCAGACTAAAGAATCCAAACAAATAAAATTTTAAACAAGACAAACAAAAGGGGGTAAAGACGACTCAATAAATGAAATTGATTAAAGATTTTTCCTTTGAGCTGTTTGAGAGTTATCTAACTTGAGTTATGAGTACGAATGGTTTCTTTTAAATTTTCAAGAAGAAAAAAGACTAAAAAAATCATAGTCTAATTGATTTTATAGCCCAATTTGTCATTTAATTTAATAGAATTGCATATTGCATACATAGACAAAACTTCGAATCAAATCATTTTTCTCGAGCCGTACGAGGAGAAAACTTCCTATACGGTTCTAGGGGGGGTATTGTTCATCTATATCTATCCCAATAAGCCGTCTATCGAATCGTTGCAATTGATGTTCGATCCCGAAGAGAAGGAAAAGATCTTAGAAAAGTGGGCTTTTATGATCCAATGAAGAATCAAACTTATTTAAATGTTCCTCTTATTCTATATTTCCTTGAAAAAGGTGCTCAACCCACAGGAACTGTTCATAATCTTTTAAAGAAAGCGGAAGTTTTTAAGGAACTTCCGTCTAATCAAATGAAATTCAATTAAAGAAATACCAAGGGGGGATCAAAAAACAACAAAAAACAAGTAGAGAAAAATTCTACAAAGTTATATACAAATGGATCCCCCCCCCTTTTTTTTTTCTCCACTGTATTCTTTTTTCAACATTTATATTGACAACAGTGTATCGAACAAATATAATTTATAATTCATCGTGATAAGTGAATCGGATCTATTTATTTCCGTGCCAAAGGGTTTTATTTTAACTTAATTTATTCAAAATCAAAGTTTAGATTTTGTTTAATCTAGATTTTTTTTCGGGTTGCTAACTCAACGGTAGAGTACTCGGCTTTTAAGTGCGGCTAGAATCTTTTACACATTTGGATGAAGTGAGAAATTCGTCCATACCATTGGTAAAGTTTGGAAGACCACGACTGATCCTGAAAAGGAATAAATGGAAAAAATAGCATGTCGTATCAATGGAGAGTTCTGAGGATATTTCATCCTTATCGGATCGGCAGAAAACCTTGTTCGAATTCGAATTCTTGGAACGGAACAAAATAAAGTTGGGTCGAATGAATAAATGGATAGGGGCCCTATGGCTTCAATTAATTATCAGAAAGAAAAAGCAACCAGCTTCTGTTCTTAATTTGAATAATTTCCCGATCTAATTCGACGTTAAAAATAGATTAGTGCCTGATACGGGAAAGATGTTTCCCCCCACGAGTGGATTCTATATTTTTTTAATGAATCCTAACTATTGGTATTCTCTATTATGGAATGAAAATGTGTGTGTAAAAGAAGTAGTATATTGATAAAGAAAGTTTTTTCCGAAATCAAAAGAGCGATTAGGTTTAAAAAATAAAAGATTTCTAACCATCTTGTTATCCTATAACATGGACGAATTAAATCAAATGAATCGAAAAAAGAGAGGGTAGAGAATCTGTTGATAAGTTTACCTGCCCCGAGGTATTTATTCTTACTAGAATACCTTGTTTTGACTGTATCGCACTATGTATCATTTGATAACCCCAAAATCTTCTACCTTTGATTCAAATCGAATTTCAAATGGAGGAAATCCAAAGATATTTACAGTTAGAGAGATCTCACCAACACGATTTCCTATATCCACTTTTCTTTCAGGAGTATATTTATGCATTTGCTCATGATCGTGGTTGTAGTAGATCAATTTTGTCGGAAGATCCGGGTTATGACAATAAATCCAGTTTACTGATTGTGAAACGGTTAATTGCTCGAATGTATCAACAGAATTTTTTGGTTATTTCTCCTAATGATTCTAACCAAAATCCATTTTTGTCGCGCAACAAGAATTTATATTCTCAAATCATATCAGAGGTGTTTGCTTTTATTGTGGAAATTCCATTTTCTTTAAGATTAATATCTTGTCCAGAAGGGAAAAAGAAAAAGATAGTAAAATCTCAGAATTTACGATCAATTCATTCAATATTTCCCTTTTTAGAGGACAATTTTTCACATTTAAATTTTGTATTAGATATACTAATACCCCACCTTGTCCATGTGGAAATTTTGGTTCAAACTCTTCGCTATTGGGTAAAAGATGCTTCCTCTTTGCATTTATTACGATTCTTTCTCAACGAGTATTGTAATTGGAATAGTCTTATTACTCCAAAGAAAGCCAGTTCCTCTTTTTCAAAAAGAAATCAAAGATTATTCTTATTCTTATATAATTCTCATGTATGTGAATACGAATCCATTTTCGTCTTTCTACGTAACCAATCTTATCATTTACGATCAACATCTTCTGGAGTTCTTCTTGAACGAATCCATTTCTATGGAAAAATAGAACGTCTTATGAACGTCTTTGTTAAGGTTAAGGATTTTCAGGCGAACCTATGGTTGGTCAAGGAACCTTGCACGCATTATATTAGGTATCAAAGAAAATCCATTCTGGCTTCAAAAGGTACGTCTCTTTTCATGAATAAATGGAAATGTTACCTTGTCACCTTTTGGCAATGGCATTTTTCGTTGTGGTTTCATCCAAG